ATATTATTTATTTTCGTTTTTCATCAAAGCAAATACAAATATGGTCATTTTCATTTCTTCAACTAGTATCGATGGAGATGGATAAAGACACATGTGGATTAGTACAATTATTGGTAGCATCATATTCAGGATTCTAAGAGAGACCTCACTCAATTTGGCCTTTTCGATTCCTCCCGATCCGTATAATGAAATCGAATCGAGTACCCTATCTTTCCCGGTAGCACATACACAAATAGAATTCTTATTTGTACGATACAAAATGACTTTAATTTCTTTGATAAAATCCTTTTAATCGGAAAAGTCTCTTCTTTTTTGGCTCCGATTTTGTGTAACCTCAATTATTTGAAACAATCTATCTCATTCAAATTGTACACTGAAGTTTTGATATATTATATGGATCCCATTCCTAATTCAATCAAGTAAAGAGTATATTAATAAAATAAAAATCAAATAAAGACTCTGCCTCTCTTAGAGAGAGAGGGAATGGATAATCTTTTTTAAGGGTTTATGCCGAAGAAAAAACAAACTCTAAAAAAAAAAGTGAATTTGGTAGAATATTCGATTTTTTTTATACTGTACTAGGACTTATCTTTATCACACTTTTTTTTTTGTTTTCCAATCCAATAAGATTAGATCATTCAAAAAAGGAGTTTAGAACATAACTCCCCCTTTCCCATTTCGCTTCTATTGTTTGTTTGTTTTTGTTTGTAACTTATGTAAGTTTAAAGACGATTAGATGATACTTAGTCAGATGATTGTACAAGGAAGGAGATAGTTTTATAGAAAAGAAAGAATGGAAAAGAATGATAAATAAAGTAACAAAGTAAGGAAATTTTCGATTGGATCAGGAATCCATTTTTGGATTTGGTATGAATAAATGATCTTTCTATGTTATACTATTCAATTCTCGACGATAAATCGATTTGAGAGTTCAGATATTGTTATTCATGATATTGATCTGATTCGATATCATCGAGATGGAATTCATCCCATTGAATTTAGAGGCGAAAGATTTCTCATCTCTTATGGGATTAAATCCCGAATTATTGTGAAGTAAAGAAAAACGAAACGATGAGATTATGGAAGTAAATATTCTCGCATTTATTGCTACTGCACTGTTCATTCTAGTTCCTACTGCTTTTTTACTTATAATATATGTAAAAACTGTTAGTCAAAGTGATTAATTTGAATGAAACTTGACTTCTTAGTTCTTCTCAATATCAAGAATTAACGAAATAAAATGAAAAGAATTCCAATTTTGCGTTTTAGCTGAAATGAGCGAACTAGAATCAGCAGGATTCTATGAGATCCGATAGTATGGTAGAAAGTAATATATTTACTACCATACTATCTATTTTTGTTATTCTAGTATATAAAGTTGTACTGTAGAAAGATCTGGGCTTAATATGGATCAATCTAGAATGTCATCTTCATATTCATATATAGATAGATATATAGACAATAGATATTAATTATCTATATGGAATGTACATAAGGTTCAAATTTGATTTCTTTTCTTCATATGTTTGATTTGTGTTGGTTCCAATTAATCTGGAATAGTTGAAAAGCGCCTCTTACTCTTATGATTCCAATTCCTGGATTTCTGATTATTTTCAAGATTATTTTCAATATGAATCCCGGAATCCATTGAAATAATCAAATCAATGAAAAGAAAAAAAAAAAAAAAGAATAGTTGGGGTATGTATTAATAAAAGAAAATCAAGAAATCTTTTTTTAACATTCCAAACAAAGAAGTAATTAATTGAACACATCCAAGGAAAGGAGTTTTATAAAAACTTTTTCAGATTTCGACGAAAAGAAAAGGATTAGTAAACCCCGCCGATTTTAAATCTTTGAATCATAATATGAAATGAGTCAAGTCAATAAAGTATAGCATAAATCGAATTTATAAAACGAAAATAAAAAAAAAATACTAAACTAAGTACTAAGTACGCAATATGTGACTTCTCCAAGAAAATATCTTAGTATGCGGAGTATCCCGTTAGAGAATCACTATGTCTATTTTATTTCCCGTAGAAAATCACTTAATTTAATAACTTTTAAATAACTAAAAAAAGAACTACTTTCTTTTGTCTTTGAACCGGAAAAAGGCAAACAAATAAAAAGTAAAAAAGGTTCTGCTGCTCCTTATTGTCCATATATAACTCTGATAAGAGCCGGTTTATCATAATAAAGAATTTAGGAAGAATTCGGTTGGAATAACTTTCCTATCATTTGTATTCTTTTTACTTTTGAAATATGAACACTGGAATCATTAAAATATTTATTTGATTATGATTAAAAGGGTATTATTCAAATATTATTCATAGAATAAATTACTCCACTCGAATCGAATAGAATTTTGAAATTGAATTCAATTATTGAATTCAATTTCAATATAAATAGTTCAATTAAAAATAGTTAAATTAAAAAGTCTTTGCAGAACGATCTATAAAAGAATTGATAGAGTTTCATTTCTCAACTCAATTAGTAGTATCCCTAGAGTCCACTTCTTCCCCATACTACGAGTGAAAGGGAAAATGTAAAGACTACCATCAAAGCAGCCCAAGCGAGACTTACTATATCCATGTGAATTATGTCCCCTATCTCTATGAATATGAAGGAATTTTGCTAGTATTGTTCACTTTTTTCCATTATTTTTCACTAATAATAGTCACTAATAATAATAATAGTCACTAAAAATAATATTAGTATCGCTGGTGCAGAGTAAAAAAAAAAAAAAAAGATTTTGTCCAATACCATTGATGAAACAATCCAAAAAATCCAATTCAATTAATTAGAACCAATTAATTATAAGAAGTTCTTGTATGATTGCTAGTAGAATCGGGAAAGATTAAGCGCAAACAAAATAAGCAGCAGCGCTCTTGGAAATATCACGAGTCTTTTTCCTCCGCTGTTTCTATTGGGGACAATATATCAGCAAAACGAAATAAGGTATTTCGCGTCTTTTGTTGATCAGGCGACACCCGGATTTGAACTGGGGAAAAAGGATTTGCAGTCCCCCGCCTTACCACTCGGCCATGTCGCCAAGGCAATAGAAATAAAAAATAGACAAAAAGACCCCCCCCTTTTTTTTTTCTTACTAAACTTCTTTTTTTTTGTACTTGTATCTTGAATCCCTTTCCTAAAAGAAATCCTTCCTTTTTTGGATTGGATCTATCTCTTTGATTAATTTTGTATAGTATGTCAAAACACGCACTATCTGAATTCTTTCTCCTTTCTATTGAAAGGAAAAACAAAATGTGAATTTTCAGTCACAAAAGCCGAAATTCAGGACAAATTGGAACCGTTAACTATTGACTGAAAATTCATGAACGATTCTCGAATTTGAATCTAAATTTGAATCTAAAATTGTATTTCCCGAATGATATAAGAAAATTAAAATGGATATCTAATTATCCAGTATTGATTCTTTTCAATAAAAAAAAGCCTTCTCCATTTCAATTATAACAACAATTATGAGTATATGTAAACCCCAGAACATAAATTATTACACGTATACCTCTAATCAGATATCTTATCTGTTTATGATTCCTATAGAAAATCGATATTTTGCTAGAGCACGCCATGCGCTGTACAGAATAGACCCGCAATAAAAGGAAAGACATATATATAGATAGCTATAGTTCTATCCGCGTATGCTTAATAAAGCTTTCTTCTGCGCTTCAACAAACTCTATAAAAAATATATATATATATCTCTTCTGTTCGGTGCGAATCCTTTTTTTTTTTTTAACTGAACAAGGAAATCCACGAAAAAAAGGAAAAAAGCTAAGTGCTAATGGGTTTTTATCTCATCGAAGAGATCAAATCCCGAATTATTTATTTCACTTGTATTGGAATATGTAATATCATAAATAATAGTAGAAATTGAATCACTTTTTGTTATTCTATATAAAATTCCATAAGTCTAAGTTAAGTGGAATTTCTCAATTCTTTTCCAGTTGTATCTGTTGCAAATTCCAATTTGAGTAGAAAATCAAAATTCTCTTTATTCCTCCGTTCATACGTATTTCAGACATTCCATATTCATATATGGAGTTAGATAAAATTTTATGTGATTCTGTAAACAGAATAGCAATTCCATCAGTGCTGATCGATCCATAATAATTGGATGAAAAACGATCCAATAATGGGATTTTTTTTTCAATAAATGGGAAATTAAAAATGCTTGGGGATGGAAATGGGGGAATGTCTACAATACCTGGATTTAATCAGATACAATTTGAAGGATTTTGTAGGTTCATTGATCAGGGCTTAGCGGAAGAACTTTATAAGTTTCCAAAAATTGAAGATAGAGATCAAGAAATTGAATTTCAATTATTTGTGGAAACATATCAATTAGTAGAACCATCGATAAAAGAAAGAGATGCTGTATATGAATCACTTACATATTCTTCTGAATTATATGTATCCGGGGGATTAATTTGGAAAAACAGTAGGGATATGCAAGAACAAACAATTTTTATTGGAAACATTCCTCTAATGAATTCCCTGGGAACTTCTATAGTAAATGGAATATACAGAATTGTGATCAATCAAATATTGCAAAGTCCTGGTATCTATTACCGGTCAGAATTGAACCATAACGGAATTTCGGTCTATACCGGCACTATAATATCAGATTGGGGGGGAAGAGTAGAATTAGAGATTGATAAAAAAGCAAGGATATGGGCTCGTGTGAGTAGGAAACAGAAAATATCTATTTTAGTTCTATCATCAGCTATGGGTTTGAATCTAAGAGAAATTCTAGAGAATGTGTGCTACCCCGAGATTTTCTTGTCTTTCCTGAGCGATAAGGAAAAAAAAAAAATTGGGTCAAGGGAAAATGCCATTTTGGAGTTTTATCAACAATTTACTTGTGTAGGCGGAGGTCCAGTATTTTCTGAATCCTTATGTAAGGAATTACAAAAGAAATTTTTTCAACAAAGATGTGAATTAGGAAGGATTGGTCGACTAAATATGAACCAGAGACTGAAT